TTTATAGATTCTGTCATTTCACTGATTCGTACTAAATAACGAGCTAACGAATCCCCCTCTTTTTGCCATTGGACTTCCCAATCAACTTCATCGTAACACTCATAATGATCAACTTTACGAAGATCCCATTGTATTCCGGAAGCTCGTAGCATTGGTCCCGACAAACCCCAATTTATTGCTTCCTCTCCACCAAGAATACCTACTCCTTCAACTCGTTCTAAAAAAATAGGATTCCGTGTAATAAGCTTTTGATATTCAGCAATTCCGGTTAAAAAATAATCGCAAAAATCCAAACATTTATCTATCCAGCCATGAGGTAAATCAGCAGCGACTCCACCAATACGAAAAAAATTGTGCATCATTCGCATACCGGTGGCAGCTTCGAATAGGTCATATATCAATTCTCTTTCTCGAAAAATATAGAAGAAAGGAGTCTGTGCCCCAATATCTGCCATAAAAGGGCCAAGCCATAACAAATGCGAAGCTATACGACTTAACTCCAACATAATGACTCTGATATAACTGGCCCTTTTAGGGACTTGAATATTGCCTAATTGCTCTGGCGCGTTTACAGTTATTGCTTCTGTGAACATAGTAGCTAAATAATCCCAACGTGTTACATAAGGCAAATATTGTATAATTGTTCGATTTTCCGCAATTTTTTCCATACCTCTGTGTAAATAACCCAATATTGGTTCACAGTCAATAACATCTTCACCATCTAGAGTAACAATGAGTCGAAGAACACCATGCATTGATGGGTGGTGAGGTCCCATATTGACTATCATTAGGTCTTTTCTTGTAGATGGTACAGTCATAGGTTTTTCCTGATTCATTCTTCCATGAATTGCTGAAAGTGAAAAGAAGTTCATCAAACTTTAAGCGAATAATTCAAACTAACTCTTCAAATTAACGAGTTTTTCTCTCTCGAATATCCAACTGCCCTATTAATTCTTTATAACGTGCTCTATTTTTTTTTGACAAATAAGCCAACAACCGTTGACGTTTTCCCAGAATTTTACGCAGACCTCTCTGAGATAAATAGTCTTTTTTGTGCAATTCCAAATGTGAAGTAAGTCTCCGTATCTTATTGGTGAAACTTACTACTTGAAATTCAACAGATCCTCTGTTTTCTTTGTTTTCTTCTTGTTCTTTCAAAAGAATTGAAATAAATGAATTTTTGACCATAAAATAATTGGACACTCCCCTTTTTACAGATATTTATTTTTTTAATCAGTAATAATAATGTTATAAATTTTCATGTAGTATACACAACAATCATCATTTCTTTATATTGATTTTATCAATTAACATTAATCAATCCGATTTTTGAGTTCATTTGGATAGTGATACAAAAAGACGATACCAAATAGTTTAGTACGAAGATTCTGTATATATAGGAAACTCAAAATTTAAAATTAGGGATACATATATATCCTTAACATACTAAAGCGGCTACCATTATTGGTGTGAAACCAATAGCGATTCATACAAGCTAAATCCTCTAATCGATAATTAGGCCAAAAAAAGAAGTTTAATTTAATTAATTCATTTTTTTTTTTGTCAAAATTTTTACTTTCATCCAAAAATTGACTCCAGTTTTTTATCTTGTTCTCCTTACATAATAATGGATTTATCTGCACATTATTTTTATTTTTAAAATTGAAAGAAATTAGAATTCTCAATTCTCTACGACGTCTAGACGATAAAATTTTTTCAGGAACAAGCAAATCATAATTATTTTTGTCTTTATTTAGAGTTTTTGTTTTATGTCTTGAAATGGATTTATCAAAATTATTCTTAGCAACATTTTTAAGGTTTCGGTATCTTTGATTACTTTGGTGCTTACTTTTATGAACCAAGGAAATACCTATGATTTGATACATAAAAAACTGTCCGTCATTTTTTACAGATAGCCGGGCAGGTTCCATAATTAATATTCCCTTTTTCGTTAATTGTGTAAGATTTAAACGTCTCCTCATTATATCCAGATTCATTTCTTTCCTTTGAATATAGGATATAGTAATTTTTCTTACATTTATGAGGCTAACCAGGAGACCATATATCTGGATATTATTCATCATTTTTTGATTCAATTGATTCAAACGTCCAGTCCATCTTAATTGCAAAGGAAAATCTCCTTTAAGGAATATTTTTAGTTTTTCGATCGATTCTAAAAAAGATTCTTCATTATTGTTTTGATTCTTTAATTCAAAATATTGTTTTGAATTGGATGGGCTAAAATTTAAAAAATCCTCATCCTCCTCTTGCTTTCCCTTGATGTTTTGATTTTCAATAAAATTTGGATTTATATTTAAATTAAAAAGAAGTAAGTTACTTGGGATAAACCAAGGTTTCTCTTTATATTTATGATAAAGTATCACAAACTCTGGAAAGAAAAACAATCTCGGATTTGATATGAGGCGGTTTAAGATTAAGAATTTTTCATTCATTCCCATCCAATCAAAAGACATTCCCATCCAATCAAAAAAGACCTTTTTGTAATTCATTTCGGAATTTGAATCAATCGGAAGATAAAAAAGACCATTATTATGAATTTGATCACTTACTTGGATTTGGTATTTATTAGGTTCAACCTGAATATTTGTATTCAATTTCCAACCCAAATATTTTCTATCTGTATTTTTTTCCATATATATACTATCACTTTTTCCTAAATGATTCTTGATAGGAATATTTTTGAGTATGTTAACAATTTTTTCTTGATTTCTGGTAGAATTTTCTTGCTTCTTATTTGTTTCTACTGATGATCTATAAATATAGGACTTCTTTTTAGTTTCAGAATGAATATATTTATATGATAAACGATTATATCTATAGTTTTTTTTAAAATTCTCTTCTTTATTTGGTTTTGGTAATAAATAGACTTTCGAATTTTGTTTTTTTTTGTAATCAAATAATTGGTCGTTTTTATAGGAATACCATTTATTTAGATCCTTATTTTGAGATGTATGGCATTTCTTTTTTCCATTTCTCCCTTTTTGTGGAACTAATCTAGACCATGTAATCTGAGATAAATCGTATTGATAATGACCTCTTAACCAGTTTTTCCATGGATTCATTCCATAATTTGGAAGTTTCTTATGTCTTACTTCGGAATCAAATATTTCTTGTCTTCCAAAAAAATCCTTTATTTCATTTTTAAGAAAAAAAGACGGTCCATTATACTGAAGAATAGATCTTAACTTATTGAAGTTAATAACCTGGGTTTGTGAGAATTTTAAAAATACATATTTTTGTGACAAGTAAGATAAATCAAAAAAAATATGTGACTTCCGCTTACTATTTCTAAGATTATCAAAAGCCTTTTTTATAGTCATAGTTGAAATCAAGTCAATTTTATTTTGTTTTGTTTTATTCATTTTTTCTTGATTTGTTTCCTTATTGTCAATGTATTTATCAAGAATTTTTTTTGTTGATTCCATAAAAAGTTGTAGAGCGATTCTGCGCGTATTAATGATACATAGAAAGATATCTATGTATATTTTTTCAATTAAAAATTTCACTATTAATTCAATATTTTTTCTTTTAAATATTTTCCAAATTTTTGGGGGGGATTCTCCATTATTCTTTTTCTTTTTTTTTTTTTCCGGCGTTACTTTTTTTTTATTTTTTTTCATTATTTCTATTTGATTTCTGATTGTATTTCTTCTATCAATTCTATGTTTAATTTCTTCTTCTACCTGTGAATAATTTGTAAAACCTGTAGATCGATTTTGATTAAGTGATTCATGAATTATCTGATTGCTGATTATCAAATCCTTTTCTATTTCAGTTTCATTTGATTCATATATTTCTCTCGGTATAAATAATGGAATTTTCTTTCCTTTGAAAAGTTCTTTTATTATTTGTTTTACAAATAAAAATGCTTTTGCTTCTTTTTTTTTTATTTTTTTTAAAGCTCTTCGAACTCTAAAATTTAATTTTCTGATTTCGACTTTATAGTCTATATCTTTAAAAATAGGTTCAAAAAAGGAAGGTGTTTTTCGTGGAGGACCAAAAGGGTATTCCGTTTCCATTCCCAAAACTGTTAAAAAACAAGAATCAAAATCATCTTGTTGTTTTCTATCTCTATCAGAGAGTCGTAGCTTAGATCTGTGCCAAGGTTTCAAATGAAAGGGATATAGGATTTTGATCTGAAAACCTTCTCTTAACCAATTTTTAGGAAATTCTGTTTTGGAGAATTGAAGACCATTATAGCTACATTTTAGATAAATTTCTCTATTCCAATCTTGGAAATCCTCGTACCATTCCGGAGATTGTCGTAATAAAATACGGCCAATATTCTTAGCTATTATCAATAAGGGTAATTTAATATATCTTCTAAAAATTGATTGAGCTAGTAATAGAACACTTCTTGATTTTTGTGCATATGGAATGTTTTCCCATAATTCTATTGTATCTTCCTGGTGGTTTTTTTTTATTTGGAATTGTTGATCTAAAATTTCGAATTCTGACTTTTTATCCAACCAATCTCTAATATTAAAAAAAAGTTTCATTAGGTCGGATATAGGAAAAGGAAAATCTTCCAGTTTTTCCAAAAAAAGCGGAGAATGGGGATTTCCTTGAGACAGTCCCCAAATAACCATTTTACGTCTTTGAATACGGATAGAGCCTTTGATTACGAATCGACGAAAATCTGGTTCTTCCAAATAACTTACAAAACCCGAGTCTCTATTAAATTTTCTATAAAGATTATAATTTTTGAAATGAGACTTCTTAAAACTTCGTCTGGAACGAGTTAAAAAAGCTATATATTTAAATCTTCTTGTTCGAAGCTGATGATCCAGCCCTTGCATTATGCCTTGTTCTTTTCGTCGTTTTTTAAAATATTGTTCCAACTCGTTAATTAATTTGTATGACCATCGAGGGGGTTTTTTACCTATTTCTTTTATTCCAATATATTTTTTTTCGCGTTTAGAATTAGTGAAAATTCCGTTCAATGAAAACTTGAACCTATTATTTGAATCAATTTTTAC